TTCAAAATTTTGAAAGGAAAAAGCGGAAAAGACGCTTCTCGCAAGCAGCAACCATCCATAGCGAGAGAGATCCCTTGTCTTTGTCGCCTACCTATGTCTAGAATAGCACGATAGAGGCCCTAATCTATAGCAAGAGTCTAACCGCCTGCATTGATGGACTGAAGCAGGAATGAGAATAACCTAGTCTCCTTATGATTATGAAGTGAAGCAATGGAAGAGAGGAAACAAGCTGGGAACCATCTACAGCTTGAACACTCCTTCTTGCCTTTCAATCTCGACCTACGCTTGGAATAGTGGCTTTCTTGTAGTAAATGAATCAGAACATATAGGTAGCAACTATCTCGAAATGGATAAGTAAGCTCCCCCATTTTTGAATGAGTATGGGTGAACCGCTTTCACCTACGACTTTCTCATCAGAGGTTTAAAGAGGTAGTGATTCTAGGACTAGAGGGAAGTTCAAGTCGACCAATGTGATAGGCGAAGAACTAACTTCTCTGGTGTCCGTCAAAGGATTCGGAGGTAGGGGATGACCTGTAATTAATCTGGCTGTTCGGGTTAAAGGGGAGGGCCTCGTCGAAATCATCGGCTTTCTGCCCAACGCCACGGCCGTGGCCCTATTATTTAAGAATATTTCCGGATGTATAAGGCCAGCATAGGCTGAGTCTAATTCACCATCCCGGGATTGAGTTCTGACCCTAAAATGCAACTATCATGCTTGGATGGAAGGAGCATTCAATACTATCGAGGTTGGACGGAGGCGCCTCTTATCGGTCGGGAGTGAGTTGTGAATTCTGGTGATAAGGCTTGTGATGTTCGATCTAAGATATTCGGAATAAAGATCCGGATAGAATTGTTGGCTTTCTCAATAGCTTTCTCGGCCGGAAAAGCAGCTCCTAATTCCTATCTCGGTAGCTTCATCTTCTTCGGGAGCTGAGAATGCTTCTGCTGCCGAACCGGGAGGGGCAAAGAGGCTTACATGCCTTATTTAAAAAATGGAAAACACGTCTTTCTGGGTGGGGGTATTAAATCCTTAACTTCCCTAATTTTAATTTAGTGAGAAAGCGCGTATACTTGAAGGAAGGCGGAATATTTCACCCCTCATCCGGAGTAGTTTAGTTAGTTGTCAATAGCTTGTGATTCGGAGTTGTCGACCCGTCATTTCCAGTCAAGTAAAGGAGCATCCCCCTCTTCATCGCAGTCGCTCAATACGTTGTATCGATAGAGTGACATTTGCCTTACCCCCCATGATCCCTCTACCCGAGGGATCAATAAGCAACCGGGTGACGGGCGAACTACATCTGTTCCAATTCCAGAGGCTTTCTCCGATCGAAGTCGGATCAAACGCAAATATTCGATTCCAGAGGAATCGGTTTTTGGGGAACCTCGGGCATTGGGTGTTCGAAGACTTCGATGCCTTCTATTCCGGTCAATGAGCCGATATTGTGAGGGAGCAGCTAACCAATCTCATTTCTCAGAGAAGTCCATCGGTTTAGAGATTAGTTCATGCTCTTTCATCCCCTCGTTCAAGGAGTCGGAGATGGCTTGGCAGCAAGCGTAGTGGCAGGCAGGCGATAGGATGTTAGCAGGATAGGCTTACTAAAGCTCGTGTAAACAATATTTCTAGGAGAGAAGACGGGGTGAGTTCTCCATCTCTCTTAGGAAGGTCTTCTGTCTTTTTAAAATTATATATATTTTTTATGTTCGAGATCGCCTCCGTGTGGTTCATCCTAAGTAGCTAATCGAGCTTTTGTCTCTTGGAATCGTATCATCCATGGCGAGGGTATCGTATAATATAATAAGAGAACGGTTGCTTTTAGGAGTGATCTGTTCATCTAACTAGAAATTTAATAAGAGAAGAAAGAGCAAGTAAAGTAAAATAGTACGCCCGGTTCACCAGGTTCTACCACTGTAGGGCCCAATCATAGTCAAAAGAAGAGTTTGATCCTGGCTCAGAAGGAACGCTAGCTATATGCTTAACACATGCAAGTCGAACGTTGTTTTATCGGAGAGATTTTAGATTCTAAAGTGACTCAGTTGGGTTCAATTACCAACAACTCCCATGCTTTCCGTTGGTCAACAACCAACCATATACACCGCCAAAGAAGTCTGGCGTAAAACAAGACTTCTCAAGTCCTGCTTACCATAAAAAAGTGAGTAAAAGCAGGCGGAGCAGAATCTATAAAAAAAATACCAAATGGAACCAACTCTTGTCGTTCAATATCTACTTGAACTTGCTACTACGTATATGATCCCCTCGACTATTTGGATCGTTTCGACCTGGGCACTTTCCAGACGACTGCGAAACTTCACTCCAGAGAATTACCAGGCTCAAGTACGTGAGACTCTGGAAACCAATCTCATTGAGAAAATGAGCGATCTCCTTGATAGTCTTTATCGGGAGTATGGTCTGACCCCACCTACCCGTTCCGCCCCCTTTCCAAGGGTCATTCGGCACTTGCTTGACGAGAACCCGAATGAAGACAGGTTTACTTTATTAACTTTTATGTATAACAGCTTGCTCGAAAATGGGCAAGAAAGCGGGGTCTTCAGTCAAGTAGTTCACGCTAACTCTTTTGGGTGGCGGATGAGTAGGCCAGCATGAAAGTTCCATTTCAGGGAAGGACGACGTACTATGATACTTTCTGTTTTGTCGAGAGGAAAAGGGGATCCAAATGCCCCATCAATAAAGTGAGGGCTTTCCGGACCTTCCCCACCCCTCACTCCCCCTTTTTCAAAAAGAAGCCCCGCTCAACAAGGGGCCCCTCTCTGATAAGGAAGAAAACGAAAGAATCTCAGCTCATGCCCTGGTTTAGAATTTATCTCTTTCCCTTTATTTTTAGTTATTTTTTGAAACTTGTTCTAATCAAACTGTTTTCCACTACGGGGCCTTTGTTTGATCCCCCCCTTATGTATATGGATTCTATCGCTCCTAATCTCTCTTCCCCCCCTTCCCAAGAAGACCTCTTTAAAGAATTGGATGAGGAAGGGCAGCAGCAGGAAGATCCGAGTACACCGGACTCCGATTTGTTCGACCTGGGGAAGGAGGGTGATAGAATAACCTTTTTAGAGGATGAGATTTGCGATCTCTTCCATGAATTAAGAGAAAAAGAAAAAAGGCCCCTCGAAGACGAGCCCCATCGTATCCACCGGGCTATTGATCGAGTCCGGGAAAATTTGAGTGCTCCCGACAAAAAAGAAAGTGAGAATCTTGAAGTAATCGCAAAGGAGATAAAAGAAAATATTCTTACTAGTAGAGCCTATTTTTATTTCAATTTATACCTGGACTTAGACGTAAAAGATGATGTTACGGGAATTTCCGAAAATGAACTGAAAAGGGACCATGAGGGAGGAAGTTAAATTGAATTGAGAGTTTGCTGCTTCAGAGAATCGAGATTAAGTTGGTGTTAAGTGTACTAAGGTACAAGATTGAAAAGAATGCTTTTGCATTCCAAGTGCAAGTAAAAATCCCATGCTTTTCTTGGTTAACCGCCAAGCTACCCTCATTAAGTAAGACTGTTGGTCTTGCTAAAGAAAAGAGTCTTTAAGCTACCTAAACAAAGATAGCCTAAAGCGGAGCAAAAAAACGAAAGAATCTCAATTTTATGACAAATCCGGTCCGATGGCTGTTCTCCACTAACCACAAGGATATAGGGACTCTCTATTTCATCTTTGGTGCCATTGCTGGAGTGATGGGCACATGCTTTTCAGTACTGATTCGTATGGAATTAGCACGACCCGGCGACCAAATTCTTGGTGGAAATCATCAACTTTATAATGTTTTAATAACGGCTCACGCTTTTTTAATGATCTTTTTTATGGTTATGCCTGCGATGATAGGTGGATTTGGGAATTGGTTTGTTCCAATTCTGATAGGTGCACCTGACATGGCATTTCCACGATTAAATAATATTTCATTCTGGTTGTTACCCCCAAGTCTCTTGCTCCTATTAAGCTCAGCCTTAGTAGAAGTGGGTAGCGGGACTGGGTGGACGGTCTATCCGCCCTTAAGTGGTATTACCAGCCATTCTGGAGGAGCAGTTGATTCAGCAATTTCTAGTCCTCATCTATCTGGTATTTCATCCATTTTAGGTTCTATCAATTTTATAACAACTATCTCCAACATGCGTGGACCTGGAATGACTATGCATAGATCACCCCTATTTGTGTGGTCCGTTCTAGTGACAGCATTCCCACTTTTATTATCACTTCCGGTACTGGCAGGGGCAATTACCATGTTATTAACCGATCGAAACTTTAATACAACCTTTTCTGATCCCGCTGGAGGGGGAGACCCCATATTATACCAGCATCTCTTTCGGTTCTTCGGTCATCCAGAGGTGTATATTCCCATTCTGCCTGGATCCGGTATCATAAGTCATATCGTTTCTACTTTTTCGGGAAAACCGGTCTTCGGGTATCTAGGCATGGTTTATGCCATGATCAGTATAGGTGTTCCTGGATCTCTTGTTTGGGCTCATCATATGTTTACTGTGGGCTTAGACGTTGATACCCGTGCCTACTTCACCGCAGCTACCATGATCATAGCTGTCCCCACTGGAATCAAAATCTTTAGTTGGATCGCTACCATGTGGGGGGGTTCGATACAATACAAAACACCCATGTTATTTGCTGTAGGGTTCATCTTTTTGTTCACCGTAGGAGGACTCACTGGAATAGTCCTGGCTAATTCTGGGCTAGACATTGCTCTACATGACACTTATTATGTGGTTGCACATTTCCATTATGTACTTTCTATGGGAGCCGTTTTTGCTTTATTTGCAGGATTTCACTATTGGGTAGGTAAAATCTTTGGTCGAACATATCCTGAAACTTTAGGTCAAATCCATTTTTGGATCACTTTTTTCGGGGTTAATCCGACCTTCTTTCCCATGCATTTCTTAGGGCTTTCGGGTATGCCGCGTCGCATTCCAGATTATCCAGATGCTTACGCTGGATGGAATGCCCTTAGCAGTTCTGGCTCTTATATATCTGTAGTTGGGATTTGTTGTTTCTTCGTGGTCGTAGCAATCACTTTAAGCAGTGGAAAGAACAAAAGATGTGCTCCAAGTCCTTGGGATGTTGAACAGAATCCAACCACACCGGAATGGATGGTACAAAGTCCTCCAGCTTTTCATACTTTTGGAGAACTTCCAGCTATCAAGGAGACGAAAAGCTCTGTGAAGTAAAAGAAAAAAAGGTCGCCGATTGCTACTAAGAACCTAACAGAACTTTTCAAAATTGAAAACGGATCAGTCGACCTGGTCTACGAATCTATTCTAACTATCAACGAATTCTTCAAATTTTAGGCGGGATGGGGATTGTAATTTTTTATACTTCTCGAGGTATAATGACAGACCGGGAGGCTAGATTCGAAGGAATCGGCGGATCAATTTTGTGTTATATATGGTAATCCTTCTGATATCCGAATTAGATCCTAAATTTACTATTTGTGAAAAAAAGAGAAAGGGCGGGTTGTATAATCTCACTCCTCCCCCATTAGTTGATACTTCAAGGAGGTTTTACCCGGAATTAAAGAAAAAAAATAAACTGGTTCACGTAAGAATGGACGTCTTGGTTCACGCAAGAGTGCACGTAGAATACCAAAAGGACTTATTCATGTTCAAGCAAGCTTCAACAATACCATTGTGACTGTTACAGATGTAAGGGGTCGGGTGGTTTATTGGGCCTCCGCCGGTACTTGTGGATTCCGGGGTACAAGAAGAGGGACACCATTTGCTGCTCAAACTGCAGCGGGAAATGCTATTCGTACAGTAGTGGAGCAAGGTATGCAACGAGCGGAAGTTATGAGGTCCTGGTCTCGGAATCCCATCTTCCAAGGTCAGGAGCCACGGAGCCAGAAGACCGTTCGACGATCCTACTTCTGATGTCATCCCCTTCTGTTCCCTCCCTGTTGAATATCCCAACTATTCTCTATCCAATTCCGGGATGGATCATGAAAGATTTTGTCTTGAGATGCCGATAAGGAATAGCCAGTTATAGAAGCGGGTGGCAGGGAATGAAAGCACTCCCGCGCTATCAAAGTAGAGATATTAGTTAGAGCTAGGGGCAGGCCATCTATTCCTGCTTGACTTTCTTCAAGATACGAAATGAGCAGCCGTTTTTCGTGACATCATATCACTATTCGGCAAGTCAACCCCGCTTACCGGCTCAATATATCTCTCAATAGATTCGCTTGCCACAACGACCGGACAGGATAGGAGATCGCCCAACCTTCCAATTTATCTTTCTGAAGCAACTATAACGGATGGGCAGCTTCCCTACCCACTGGGGATTTTTTTTCCCCGCTCCAACTTCGGATTCTTGGAAATCATCCCCGGTTCTATGATTTAAGGTTAGGAGTTTCATTCTTAGCAAGATCCCCAGCTATTGAATCTGTTGTCGTCGGCGGGGCTACTTCTTCTTCTTTCGAAATGAGAAGAATAGCGTAGTCAAAGTAGGCCAAGTCGGTAGCCTTTTCTGAAACTCTTGGGAGAAGGGCTGTAGGATTAGAAAAAGGCCTAACTGCTGTTGAAGGAATAGAGGCTGTTTCGGCTCTTGGAGTAAGGGGAGAAGGGCTTAGTGCCGGTGAAATGCTTTTTGAGACTTACCCCACTCAATGGAAATTTATTTAGGCAAGATCCCACGTCCAAGAGTCTGATTCTGATTCTGCTTTCACTCTTATCAAGGAAGGAGGCCACCAAACCAAAGGGGAGGTCTTTGCTTGCTTTTCCTGTTAGAGATGCTAGTCTTTTTGTAATAACTGCTCTGAAGATGTTTTCAGGAATAAGAGAAGACGGTGCTCTTTCATCAGCTCTTTGGCTATTTGCTTGCGATAAAGAAAGAGTGAATTGATCCGAGCCAAGTAGTTCGGCTAAGCCGGAAAGAAAGAGTTAGATCCTCTTTGAGATGAAATGCGGCAATGTCCTAATCAAACCAGGCGCAAGGTCAATGATTTCGCTCAAGGCTCAAGGCATAAAGGCTCTTATTCCTTCTGGTCTCGGAGGGCCCTCGCTCTAAAGGGTTGATGGCAGCTATCCTGCTCTGTCAGAGATAATTGGAATGGAATTGGTGTGGTTCGCTAGCTCTTTCTTTTGAGACGAATGAATTCCGAATAAAGGAAGGCGGTCGTGATAGGGAAAGGCCTTTCCTTATTACCAGGAAAGAGAAAATGGGCCAAATCGCCTGCTAGAGAAGAAGCTCTTAGGGAATCGATCTAGACTAGATGAGATGCCGGTGCCATTAAACTAGCTGCCAGAACGAGTTCAAGAGATGAGGACCCAGGTAGTGAAGTCACCCTCGGGGGAAGAATCATTCCATTCACTTGTGAAACTGCTAAGAAGAATAGCTTTTCTCTGAATCCACCACTCACTCTCTTTCGGGTAGGGTTAACAAGAAAGTCAAAGCAATCTCCTCAACCTAGAAAGAGAACTCCGGGATCTTCTTTTTCTTCTTAAGAACCCGAAGGCGAACTAATCCGTCTTGGTGCAGCTCCTAGTCCTGATCGATTGGCTACCGGGTGTTCACTCAAACTAAAAAGAAAAGGAATATAATATAGAATCCGGATCCTCATCTCCTTCCCGCTTTAGTTTCACTCTTATCTCGGTTGCTAACCGGTGTGGGAGATGAAGCCAAGTCCTTTCCCTTCAAGGATCTAACTGCCACTCTTTCTAGTTTCATTCAACTGCCACTAACCCATATGCTTAAAACATCTCATTGGAGGTGGGATAGAGCTAATTCTGGGATCGATCGAATGTCTCTCATTGTGGTCTTGATTTTAAGCTAGTACAATCAATGATTCTGGTATGAATTTGGTAGTCATCTTGATCTCTTCTCTTGTCTGTTTTTTTTTTTTTTTTTTTTTTTTTTTGAATAGGTCTTCCCCCTTCGATCCGCGAAGTAGGCAAGCAGGAATCTCTCCCCCTTTCTGTTTATGGATAGAAAGAATATCCCCTTAGGAGAGTATTTTATGAGTTGACTGTAACCCGAAGGCTTCTTTCAATCGATCTAGTAGGTAAGAAATAAGATCTTCGTATAGTTAATGAATTAAAGCGAAACCACTAGGTTAGATCTCGTCTGTGATCCCTGGGCTTGTTAATTGAGAGAGAAACCCCTACTATCGATCGTGGCCTTCATTGAGTGCATTTTTGGCTCTTTGACATAGTAAGGCGGGAAGGCATGAGCAAGGCACCTTACAAGGCCTTTCACAGCTCAAATCCATGCATTAAGCCGCTAATCCCTTTTCTAGCAAAGTCCCAGCAGGCTACCTCATCGGGAAATCTAAATTCTTTCACCGAACCCAGGGGGGGCACGATGAATACATTGATTATCTGGGTCCGATCGTCGCTAGAGGCCCGTCGACTATAATACACTGTTCGAAATTGATTCGTTTCTGCCGAAACAAAACGGGATTGGCTATCTTAACCTTAGCAGTTTTGCGAGCAAACGTAGACGAATGCTTGCAAGACCAGCAAAGCCCTACTTATTAGGAGGGGACTCTTTGGCACCTTAGATAAATTCCTTTACCTAGGGGATCAAGTGGTAGTTGATCAATGAACTAATATCTTTCGGTATAGGGCGAAGGTAAGGGCTTGGGCATGGCACGAGGGTTGTTAAGCTCACATCCGTTGTAAGACTTTGTAAGAAATGCTGGATTGTGCCCTCCGAGCAGAAGGTGTCCTCAGGGCTTAGTTGGGTTTGAGTAGAAATCCTGATTACGTCGAGTGGAGAGGCCTTAGTGTTCAACGCACCACGTCCATCCTTATGGAATCCATCTGGACAGCTTACCCTTAAACTTTTTCCAACCCCCAGAGAAGAGAACTTCGAGGATACGCGGTAGACATGCTTTTCCCAATAATCTTCAAACTTTTTGCTTATGTAATGGGGGAGGTACCAGCTGATGTCTTTGAAGACATTCAGAAGGACGTTCGAGATATGGAGGGGTGCTTTGGGTTTGATCTGAGATGGGTTCATGCCAGGCTGGGTGCAGTGGCCAAGGCAAGATTTGATACCCATCATCTCGAGGAGTACGCCCAGACTTCAGCAGCGCTCGAGAAAGCTACAAGTGCATTGGCTCAACTTGAAGGAGAGTTGTCTCGGCGTAGTGAAACTGCTTCCGCCCATTTGGTGAACAACTCTGTTGCTACTAAAATGAAAAATTTGCCCCTCGAGGGAGTGGTTATTTTCCCGATGAAATCGAGGGCGCAAGTTTTAAATGGGTAGGGAGTTCCACGGCTGGAGCATGTATGAGGTTGCCATGTAGTTGACAAACCTTGCACCTCTTAACAAATGTTGCTGAATCTATCTCCATAGTTGGCCAATAGTACCCCGGGGTCATCAGGTGATCATATATCTTTGCGCCGCCAATATGTCCTGGGGCGTGGGCTTCCTCGAGAACCTGCTGCACATCCTCTCGAGGGATGGGGAGGATGGCCATTATAGCCCTTCCTGTAAAGTTATCCTTGCTTAGCAAAGAAGCGAAATGCCCTTTTCTTTATTCCAACTACATCTTTTGTTTCAGAGGGGAGGATTTTGTGATCCAGAAAATCAATACAATATAGGGCTTTCTCCAGTCTTCATAATATAATGCTCTAAGGCACATTCTGCTGGACATGGGTAGAATTGACATTGGAGGCAAGTTTTCTTAAATTTGTTGGCTTCCTCCAATACTGCAGCTGAGAGTTCTGCTCTGATGGAGGTGCATATTCATATTCTCCACTCGGGAAATGGGCAAGCAAATCAACTAAGGCTTTACTTTTAATTGCGTTGGGAGTTACACATTTCATGTCATAGCCTGCTAGAGTGAGGAACCGCCGAGCAGCTCTCCCTATGAGTATAGTATAGCTCGAGACATTAAGTGTTTGATTGGGTCACATCTTGTCACAATATGAACTGTGAAGGACATGAAGTAGTGACGCAACTTCTGAGTAACAAAGACTAATGTGAGGCAGTGCCCTTCCACAACTGAGTACCTTGTCCCCGGACCTGTGATCACTCGGCTCAA